ATTAGACACAAAATGGCTAAGGCTGTTTCTTTCTTGGTTTAATTACAAGGATAGAACTTTTTAAATAAAATATGATATGATGAAAAGACAAAAAACTGACGAACCCCAGTTTCGACTTATTTAGTTTTCTTTTCATTCTAGATATATTAGAAGAATAGAACACATTACTAAATCTAACAAGTGCAAGTCAAGAAGTAAAGGGCTTTCTAAGTTCACTCTCTTCTTTTGTTAAAAAAAAAGTTTCATTCGATTAGTTTATATTACTAAACTCACGAGTAAATCTGTTGATTTGGAATCACAGGATGCGTAGATGTCAAAGATGATGAATTGATTTCGTGCCTATGGAACTATATTTTTCTTTTTGTTCGTTCGTAATAATTGATTGATGAATCAATTATTTTCAATTGTATCTTTCACGTGGTATTTTTTGCTTCTTTTTTTATCTCAAAAAAGAAAAATGGAAACTTAGGAAAGTGCTTTATAAACATATGTATAAAAAGAACATATTTCATTTAGTTTCCTTATGCCCACTATAACCAGTTATTTCGGTTTTCTACTAGCAGTTTTAACTATAACCGCAGGTATTTTTATCAGTCTGAATAAGATACGACTTATTTGATTTGAAATTTTTAGATGAATTCGATTCGAAATTTTGAAATATTCTAGATCTTCCATAGTTACTTATCATGTAAATTTGCAATTTTTCGTGATTGAGACTCATGGTAAATACAAATTCATATTTAAGGATAGATATTACCCTCCCTTTTTTTCCTTTCAAACAAATTCAAATGATTGAAGTTTTTCTATTCGGAATCGTCTTAGGTCTAATCCCTATTACTTTGGCTGGGTTATTTGTAACTGCATATTTACAATATCGACGTGGTGATCAATTGGATCTTTGATTAAGTAACATCTCCTTTGTTTATTGACCTCCTACTCCTATTTCGTTGTTTTAGGATTAAAATTAAATTAACAACGGAGATCAAATTCAGACTTTAGATTAGACTGTTATCCCTTTATTTCCGTATCATTCTCTTTCTCGATTCGATATAACAATAATGTAATCACGCTCTGTAGGATTTGAACCTACGACATCGGGTTTTGGAGACCCGCGTTCTACCGAACTGAACTAAGAGCGCTTTTTTTCATAAAAAATTTTTTTTATGTGATGCTAATACATCTTGCATGCATATACTGACTAAATAGCAATAGTTATCCATAGTGAACTATTGCTATTTAGTTAGTATGTCCAATTTTAATTCGTCTCAATTGATCTATTTTTACTGCTCATACAATAACTAATAGTATGGGATAGGGATGACAGGATTTGAACCTGTGACATTTTGTACCCAAAACAAACGCGCTACCAAGCTGCGCTACATCCCTTTCCATGTCCATGGGTTTCCAGTTTCATTCTAAAGAATCTTTGTCTTATTTTCCACATTTTTTTCTTTTTTTTTTTACTTTCTCATATCCTATTAAATAATATCGAACTATATGTAATTATGTATTACAAATTATTCTATTTCTATAGAATAAAAATATTTAATTAAAGGGAATATATAGATATAGAGTATAATAGTAACTAAAGAATCTAAAAACAAAGAATATAGAATATATATATAAAGAATCTAAATATCAAAAATTTTTTTAAATATGAAAAATAGAATATAGAATAATAAAAAATATTCTTATTATTTTTATATTATAATAATAAAATTCATAATTTCAGAAAATTCATTATAGAATAATATAGTTAAAATAATATTATAGAATGAAATAAAAAAAAAAATATCTCATGAATCGTTATCCAATTCAAATTGAATTCGGACTTCCCCCGACAAATGCAAGTGATTATTAAAAAAATAAAATAACTATTTTATCATATTCCTATATGTAATTATGTATTACAAATTACAAGAAAAAAACGAAGGAGGATTTGAAATGCGAGATCTAAAAACATATCTCTCTGTGGCACCAGTGGCAAGTACTCTATGGTTCGCGGTTTTAGCGGGTCTCTTGATAGAAATCAATCGTTTATTCCCGGATGCATTGATATTCCCCTTTTTTTAATTCTAGTTATTGGAATTGGGACTGGAAGGTGTGACGAAGATTAGATATCAAATCAAATATCTGTGATTAATTCCTTCTTTTTTCGAATTAGAAGAAGTTTCAAAGAAAGGGAAAGGTGGATTTGTCCTCAGTGAAACTCGGAATTTTTGCCAGGTTTCAATGGAATTGAATTTTTTATTCAATTCCATTGCTATTTATAATAGAGTGAGACCACAAATGGAATTGGAATACTTGGGCAGGGGCAATAATATCATAGAAGATACTTAACTTAAATGAAAAGTCAAATACTTTACTGCGATTCGAAATATAGTTCGAAATCATTTTATTACTGAATTTTTACTGTACTATAAAAATTAATTGGAACGAAATATTTGATAATTTTATTTTGAATTATCAACTTATACTTTTTTAGTTCCTTTTTTATTCTTCGCTTCAAATCTGAAAATCGAAGAGTTAAGTGAATCAAAAAATCAAAGGAGGTTCATGCATGGCCAAGGGTAAAGATATCCGAATTACTGTTATTTTGGAATGTACTAATTGTGATAAAAAGAGTGTTAATAAGGAATCAAGGGGGATTTCTAGATATATTACTCAAAAGAATCGACACAATACGCCGAATCGATTGGAATTGAGAAAATTCTGTCCCTTTTGTTGCAAACATATGATTCACGCAGAGATAAAGAAATAGAGAAAATGGCTCGCTTGTGTGTTACCCTTACAGATAAAAAATAATCTTTCAGATAGAAGATATATTCTAAAAATTATATTATAATTCAATTATAAATTTATATAATTTATATAATAAATAGAACATGTAAGAAGATTTTTTAGATTATATATAATAAAATTATATTATATAGCATATATATATATAACAAACATTAACAAACATATAGAAAAAAATAAGAATATAAATAAATTTTTATAAGAAATAGGATTTTCGGTATAGGAATAAAAAAACCATGGATAAATCTAAGCGACTCTTTCTTAAATCTAAGCAATCTTTTCGTAGGAGTTTGTCCCCGATCCAATCGGGGGATCGAATTGATTATAAAAACATGAGTTTACTTTATCGATTTATTAGTCAACAAGGAAAAATATTATCTAGACGCGTGAATAGATTGACCTTAAAACAACAACGATTAATTACGATTGCTATAAAACAAGCTCGTATTTTATCTTTGTTACCTTTTGTAAATTCATTACCTTTTGTTAATAATGAAAAAAAAAAATTTGAAAAAAGCGAGTCGACCACTAGAACTACTACGACTGTTCTTAAAAAAAAAAAAAAATAGAGTTACTCTTCAATTGAATTCAATTTTGAATCTAAACTCAATGAAAATTTGGATTAATATTTTGTTCGAAAACTACGACAATCCTATTGGGGTTCTTGCGTTGTAAGAAAAAAGAGAATAGGTAAAGAAGAATAAATCTTTTTTTTTTTTTGAGCGCGGTTTTTTATTTATTTTGATGACTTTGTCATATGAATTCTAATTCTATTTTATCATACAAATCGCTTCTGTTTTACCACCTTCCCGGAGTTGAATCTCCGGGGAATTTTTATTTGTTTATCAGATCGTTGGCAATCATAAAAATACAATTCCCCTTTAATATAGCTATTTGTGCAACTATTTTACGATTAAGAAGTAATTGCCTCTTGTACATATTAGACATTAACTTACTATAAATATAGTATATTTTCTTATTCTGGCCAATTATTGCGTTTATTCGACTGATCCACAAACTGCGAAAATCCCTTTTTTTCCTATCTCTATCCCGATTAGCGGAAACCAAAGCTTTTATTTTCTGTTGTAAAATAGTTCGAGTAAGTTTTGAATGAGCTCCGCGAAAGCTTGATGTAAATAAACGAATTTTTGTCCTTCGTTTTCGAGCGATATATCCTCGTTTAATTCTGGTCATTGAATAAATGAGACTTTGATGAATAACTATTTGATTTTTTCTTTCAGTTATTCTTTTATCCTTCCTAGTCTATTAATAACAAAAAGGGATTCTTCCAATGTATAAAATAATAATTCCAATGGCTTTTGCTACTCTAACCTTCCCAACCACGATTTTTTTCTTTTTTTTTATTTTGAATTAAATAGAAATGGAGAAAGAAATGGTGGGTTCCATCGTTTCTATGATTACGTTTTAAACGGTGAGGTCCTCTCTATACACCGGAGCCCCTTCCTTCATTGAATCTTCATTTAATCAATGTTATTGTTAACTTGTACAGTTCACACTCATGGGCTCTACCCATTAAATATCTAGTAATAGGTCTTTCACAAAGAAATCTAGCTATACAGTAACGGTATTTAAGTATGAAGATTAACTGGGTAGTTGACCCTCTTAGTCCGTTCTTGCAAAATTTAGGACATAATTTTTCTTTATTTGAAATAGGATTTTTCCCGCTTAATGGATAACCATTTGTTACCAATGGGAAAGTCTTTTTCATCTTAAATTGCAAATTAAAGTGATTCGGTTTCCACCAATCGAAATCATAAATTTTATACACAATTCTTATTATATTAATAGAATTTTAGTCTATTATCTAAAAAAACGAGTCGCACATACACCCTAGTACATGTTCCTCTGCGCTGAGGGCATCCCCGAAGAGCGGGAGATTTTGTGACATTTCGGATTGGCTTTCTTGTGTTTCTAATAAGTTGTTTTATAGTTGGCATGGTGAGTTAAGTTATATATATATATAATGATCTGGTTTAGATCAATCCTAACCCGATAATTATGAATTATTTAGATTCTATAAAATATCTTTGGTATACGTAGGTAAGAATTTAAAAAAGATAAAATGAGATATTTCTGAGGAATCCTTTATCCTCTTTTTTTATTCAAACAGAATCCGCTACCATATCAACAATTCCGTAGGCTTGGGCTTCTTCTGCTGACATAAAAAAATCCCTTTCCATGTCTTTGGATATCTGCCATGAAGGTTTGCCTGTTCTTTGTGCATAAATCTGTGTAATAGTTTCGCGCATTTTGAGTAATTCATTCGCTTCCAGGATACATTCTACTGTTTGTCCCTCCTGAAAAGAACTAGCAGGTTGATGGATCATTACCCTGAGAATATAGAATATAACATGATAAGGGTTTCTAATAATCTTGGATTGGATGATAGGCTAAGGGATGTAAATAAGAAAAAACTAATGAAGATAAAATGTAAAGCCGTACAGGCAGACATCTTGTTTCTTTTTTATATAGCATACGGCTCTACTAGGAAAATTCATTTTGATCTTCCCTCGAAGAAGTTTAAAATATACCAGGTCTATCAGACCCAGATCAGTAAATAATCCAATAACCACCTTTCTCTTTTTTTTTAGAAAATTTTTTATAGACTGTGATGATTCCGTTGCTCTTTTATTTCGTCTAGTCTTTTATTCAGCAATCCCAAAGTTTCTTTTTTGAAATAGTTATTGAAATAGTTAATATAATAAAAAATAAATATTGTTCAAAGTTTTCTGGTGTGAAAACAAAAAAAGATTGTGACACTAAAAAAGGCTCCTGATAGATCAGATAAAATGGTAAATACCCCTTTTTCATACTACTCTTTCGATATATAATCTAATGGTTTTTAAAAAAAAATTATTTTTGCATATCGAACTCGAAGTGCCATGCTTTTTTTACTTAATATTGGTGTAGGCATAGTCTTCTTTTTTTTCTAGAAATAAGAATCATTGGCGCCAAGCGTGAGGGAATGCTAGACGTTTGGTAATTTCTCCTCCTACCAAAAGAAGAGATGCCATTGAAGCGGCTAATCCTACGCATACTGTCTGTACTTCTGCTTCTACAAAATGCATAGCATCAAACATAGCCATTCCAGATATTACTTCTCCGCCCGGAGAATTTATAAACAGATATAAATCTTTGGTTTTGTCCTCTAGACTGAGATATACCATGAGACCTACAAGTTGATTTGATATTTCACTGTTTACCTCTTGACCTAAAAAAAGTAGTCTTTCTTGAAAAAGGCGATTATATAAGTCAATCCAAGATGCATCATCATCTCCAGGAACTAAAAATGGTACCTTTGGAACACCAACTGGCATAAAATGGAAAAGGATGCAGTTCTCTATCTTACTTTGCTTTGGTGTGAGAACGTGAAACAGAATGAATTGATTTTGTTTGCTAAAAATCATTAGTAGCAGCGTGTATAAGAGCCGAAATAGGGGTCGGCCCTTCCATAGCATCCGGTAACCAGACATGAAGAGGGAATTGGAATGAATAAAGGAAAGTTTTGACGAATAGGTCGTTCTTGAATATGTCTGCATTCACTGATATAAACACCCATATAGAATAGAAACACTCATATAAAATAAAGTCACCCCCCACCACCATTGCGTATTGTTACTTATCGGGTATAGAATAGATCTGCTTCTTTTTGTTCTTACGAATGAATATAATTGTTCCAAGTTCCATTATTACTAAACAACTAGAACAAATATGAATTCTTTATGCGAGATTATGCAAGATAATTTACTGAAAGGGGAGGGTCCATAGTCTAGTTTTTTACAGTGCAATAAAGTTACATAGTGTCTATTTTTTGTTGATATAAGAGGTATTTTCATGGGTTTGCCTTGGTATCGTGTTCATACCGTTGTATTAAATGATCCCGGCCGTTTACTTTCTGTCCATATAATGCATACAGCTCTAGTTGCTGGTTGGGCCGGTTCGATGGCTCTATATGAATTAGCAGTTTTTGATCCCTCTGACCCTGTTCTTGACCCAATGTGGAGACAGGGTATGTTCGTTATACCCTTCATGACTCGTTTAGGAATAACCAATTCCTGGGGTGGTTGGAATATAACAGGAGGGACTATAACGAATCCAGGTATTTGGAGTTACGAAGGTGTGGCCGCGGCACATATTGTGTTTTCGGGCTTGTGCTTTTTGGCGGCTATCTGGCATTGGGTCTATTGGGATCTAGAAATCTTTTGTGATGAACGTACTGGAAAACCTTCGTTGGATTTGCCAAAAATCTTTGGAATTCATTTATTTCTTGCAGGGGTGGCTTGTTTTGGTTTTGGCGCATTTCATGTAACAGGATTGTTTGGTCCTGGAATATGGGTGTCCGATCCTTATGGACTAACAGGAAGGGTACAATCCGTCAATCCCGCATGGGGTGTGGAAGGTTTTGATCCTTTTGTTCCGGGGGGAATAGCCTCTCACCATATTGCAGCAGGTACATTAGGCATATTAGCGGGTCTTTTCCATCTTAGTGTGCGTCCACCTCAACGTCTATACAAAGGATTGCGTATGGGAAATATTGAAACCGTCCTTTCCAGTAGTATCGCTGCTGTATTTTTTGCAGCTTTTGTTGTTGCTGGAACTATGTGGTATGGTTCAGCAACTACCCCGATTGAATTATTTGGTCCCACTCGTTATCAATGGGATCAGGGATACTTCCAGCAAGAAATATATCGAAGAGTTGGTGCTGGGCTAGCCGAAAATCAAAGTTTATCAGAAGCTTGGTCTAAAATTCCTGAAAAATTAGCTTTTTATGATTACATCGGCAATAATCCGGCAAAAGGGGGGTTGTTTAGAGCAGGCTCAATGGACAATGGCGATGGAATAGCCGTCGGTTGGTTAGGACATCCTATCTTTAGAGACAAAGAGGGGCGTGAACTTTTTGTACGTCGTATGCCTACTTTTTTTGAAACATTTCCGGTTGTTTTGGTAGATGGAGACGGAATTGTTAGAGCTGATGTTCCTTTTCGAAGGGCAGAATCGAAGTATAGTGTCGAACAAGTAGGTGTAACTGTTGAATTCTATGGTGGCGAACTCAATGGAATCAGTTATAGTGATCCTGCTACTGTGAAAAAATATGCTAGACGTGCTCAATTGGGTGAAATTTTTGAATTAGATCGTGCGACTTTAAAATCAGATGGTGTTTTTCGTAGCAGTCCAAGGGGTTGGTTTACTTTTGGACATGCTTCGTTTGCTCTGCTCTTCTTTTTCGGGCACATTTGGCATGGTGCTAGAACCTTGTTCAGAGATGTTTTTGCTGGTATCGATCCAGATTTGGATGCTCAAGTAGAATTTGGAGCATTCCAAAAACTTGGAGATCCAAGCACAAAAAGACAGGCAGTCTAATAGAAAGAACATTCGTTTGTTCCTTTTCGATTCGACTTTTTTTGTTATGATATTGATATAGGGAACTGAATAAATTTTTATTTGAATCATTGCAGTTTGTGTTACTCTTGTTCTTTCTTTTTCTTTATCCAGGAGATAATCCTCCCAAAACAGGTATGAAAGCTATAATTGTAAACCACGATCAAATCTATGGAAGCATTGGTTTATACATTCCTCTTAGTCTCGACTTTAGGAATCATTTTTTTCGCTATCTTTTTTCGAGAACCCCCTATAGTTCCAACTAAAAAGGTGAAATGATTTTTCATTATATCAATTGAAGCAATGAGCCTCCAATATCGTAATATTGGGGCTCATTACTTTAACTAGTCCCCATGTTCTTCGAATGGATCTCGTAGTTGTTGAGAGGGTTGCCCAAAAGCAGTATATAAGGCATACCCGGTAAAACTTACAATTAAACCAGATATAGAGATGGCAATTAGGGTTGCTGTTTCCATTATTATATAATATCAAGACCAAAATGGATCTAGATCTATAGGGTAAGATCCTATATTTACAGCGGAATGGTATACAAAGTCAACAAATCTCAATGAATAAAAAGTAGGATTTATGGCTACACAAACCGTTGAGGGTAGTTCTAGATCTGGTCCAAGACGAACTGTTGTAGGGGATTTATTGAAACCATTGAATTCAGAATATGGTAAAGTAGCTCCTGGATGGGGAACTACTCCTTTTATGGGTGTTGCAATGGCTCTATTTGCGGTATTTCTCTCTATTATTTTAGAGATTTATAATTCGTCCATTTTACTGGACCAAATTGCTAAGAATTAGATTCACAAGAACCAACTAATTAGTTTTTTTGAAAAGAAGGTAAAGTTTTGCATTTAAGTCTTTGATTTGGTAGTTCGACCGTGAAACTTCTTTGTTTCTGTATTTCCGGAATATGAGTGTGTGACTTGTTATAATGGATCCTATTGATAAAACAGAACATAAAAAGGATCCATCATCTTGATAGAGATGGCTTTACCCCGTCAGATATTTATTCTAGTATCTGGAACACGGAATATAGAAAATAGATTCTGAAGTATTAGAACTATGATTCATACTTAATATTTCTATTTAAACCTCGCAACCGGACTAAAAAAAATTTCAAGAGTTAGAAGAATAAAATGAACGATTTTTATTCTTTTAAACTGCCCCCGCTTATATTTATTTTGATCAAAGGGCAAAAGTTTCTTTGAATTTTTTTCATTATATCTATTCACTGTCATTGAATAAGTGATGATCCAGCAGTTCTTACTCAGGGAATTTTTGGACTTCGATTAAAGGTTTTTTTGAAAATCATCGTGGTTCTGGTATGAATCTGAGGTTTTTGAATTGATTCATAGGGTCTTAACAAGAAAATTCCTATCAATAATAATCAAAAAACAACAGTAAAATAAAAATCGCATTACATACACAAATAAAAAAAAATGAAGTAAATAATAGAATATTCAAGAGGCCTCGAAGAATCAAGAGAAAAGACTAGTGAGCCGACTTGAGATTTTGGCATTATAACTAAAAAGAATTTGGGATTTCTATTTTTTTATTATCTTCCTTCAAATTGGAATATTAGGATTAAGTTAAGAAGTTTAAAACTTACACATATCCGTTTTACAAATAACCAGTATTTTAGTATTTTTGTTTGAGCCGTACGAGATGAAATTCTCATATACGGTTCTCAGGGGGGTCCCTTGGTTTACCTATCTCAATAAAGTCTATGATTGGTTCGAAGAACGTCTTGAGATTCAGGCGATTGCCGATGATATAACTAGTAAATACG